AAAAGTGAAAGAAATCATTTTATCTACTAATAGTGGACAAATTGGCGTATTACCAAACCACGCCCCCATTGCCACAGCTGTGGATATAGGTCTTTTGAGAATACGCCTCAACGACCAATGGTTAACGGTGGCTTTGATGGGCGGTTTTGCTAGAATAAGTAATAATGAGATCACCATTTTAGGAAATGATGCGGAGATGAGTACTGACATTGATCCGCAAGAAGCTCAACAAGCTCTTGAAATAGCTGAAGCTAACTTGAGTAGAGCTCAGGGCAAGAGACAAGCAATTGAGGCAAATCTCGCTCTCAGACGAGCTAGGACACGAGTAGAGGCTGTCAGTGTTATTTCCTACTAGTAAACAAACAAATACATACATAAAATAAAAAAAGAAGTTCATTAAAAGTTCTTTATTATACTATACATCACATTTTGATTCCGTCAGTTGAACACAATCAAGTCTAATCTGATTATACAACGAAAAAAAAAGATGGATAGAAAAACTTATTAGATACCATTGACTCCGGTATCTAATAAGTTCTACCTTACCTACTATTGGATTTGAACCAATGACTCCCGCCGTATGAAAGCAATACTCTAACCACTGAGTTAAGTAGGTTATTTATCATCAAAAAAAAAGGACCCATCGCTTCGGGGATTATAGGTGGAATATCATTTCTAAGCAATACCAATCCATTCAAACGGATCAGAGAGCTATCGTGTAGTATCATGGAATACCCATCTTGACAAGAGATTATCCATATGTTAAGATATCTATGACAAGGGCTATAGCTCAGTTAGGTAGAGCACCTCGTTTACACGTGCGCCAATGCTTTTCAAGGGAACCATTATGCAATGAACATAATTTCTCTTATTGAGAAAGAGAAATCGATGTCTTACTCCATAGATTCGAGGGAACAAGAGAACAATAGCCTGACAAATATTTGGTTCGGTCCGATTCGGGTGCGAATTCAGGTGCCCAATCAAATGGAACCCGCCATTGATTTGATAATTGATAAGGTAAATACCCAGTCCATTCAATGCTAGGCATAATGAGTATAAGGTCCTCAAAAGAAACTCTTTTCGTCCTATGAACTTTAAGGTGTATGAAGTTTCATATTTGACTCTTGTAGCGGAGCGATAGAAATTCCATTTCACTTAGGTTGATCTAGGCCGGAGGCAGACCTAAGTCAGGGTAACCCTTCTTTGAAACACTTTGGTATTGCTCCTGTATCAAAATACAAATAATGAATCAGAGCACATGGAACCATCTCATTATCCTCTTATTTTCCTGTAAAGATAAAATATGGTGGACTAACTGATATTTACATCAGTTGATGAAAGAGCCCAATGCAAAAAAATGCATGTTGGGTCTTTGAAACAGTTTGAATCATTTCGATAATAATAAGTTTGATCTGTTTTACCGAGAAGGTCTACGGTTCAAGTCCGTATAGCCCTAATACATTCTATTTTTGTTTTGTGTAGACATTCTCTATTTTAGTTTAATCTAGTTTGCATTTCCTCTATATTAGATTATAAGTATTTTATGTAGATCATTTATGATTCCGTTGATTCTACCACTTTGTGGTATCTTTCATTATGTTATGTAGTGTAGGTTTGCTCTAAAACAAACCTTTTTTGTAGCGAAACCTAAACCATTCGTTGGTTTGACTTTACTAAGTGTTATTGCCGTAACAAAACAAACAAGTAGTTTTGTTCATCCCCAATCGCGATTTTTCTTTAGTACTCGATTCTTTTTATTTCTGAGAGGGCCGGGATAGTACAGATTCCAAGTTTCACATTTTTTTGTTTTGTATAGAAAGATATGAGTTGTTATATGTAAAGGTTCCTCGAACCTCAACGGATTGAATAAATTAAGGAAAATCAAAATTTTCATCTAGGACAAGGAAAAGAAATCAAATAGAATTGTTCGGTGCATTAGATTAGATTATGTTTACTATCGAATCAATAGAAGAAATTATGATCCCCCACACTTTAATGAAAAGAATACTTTGAGTGGAATAGGCTAGAAATCTTTAGCCTTTTTACCCCATATGACTACTGAAATTGCATTTTTTTATTTGAAATAAAAAAAAAAATGTAAGCGGGGTTCCGCGTTGTATGAATCTTTAAACAAGACATGCCCCATAGCAAACAAATTCTAAACTATGCGGTTTGATTTGATCAAAAGAAATTCTCGTTTCGCCTAAGAAGTTCTGGATGAATTGAAAATTCCAATCGAATAATTCAGCCTATTCCACCTTAATAGGAGTACATTTATGTTTCTGCTTCACGAATATGATATTTTCTGGGCATTTCTAATAATATCAGGCGTTATTCCTATCTTGGCATTTGTAATTTCCGGAGTTTTAGCTCCGATTAGTGAAGGACCAGAGAAGCTCTCTAGTTATGAATCGGGTATAGAACCCATGGGGAATGCTTGGTTACAATTCCGAATCCGCTATTACATGTTTGCTCTAGTTTTTGTTGTTTTTGATGTTGA